TATCGAAGAGTAGCTAGAGATTGTCAGCTGATGGAATAAGACTCCCTTTGAATGAACTGCCTTCCTCGGCCGGGCAAGCTCTTTGCTGGTTTCCTTTGGACCGAGGGAAGGAGCCTACACAAATAGCCAGGAGCGTAGCGCACTCGCGGGATCAGAGGCTCCTAGCTACTGATGTTGGCATCGCTCTCTTCGGTTCAAGCAAAGGCAATATATTGCGTATGAGAGATTGGCAATTAATTCTTTAACTGTAAGGTTAAGGGCGGCACGTGCGATAAGTAATAAAGAAAGCAAAGAGGCATAAGGCATAAGTTGAATAGGCATAATAGCCCGCCTTCCATCAGTAATAGTAAAGCCTGCGAGCCGGTTTCGCCAGGGGTTGGTTTATACGTACGCGAACCACTATGGAAAGTAGTAAAAACAAGAACAACAGGAAGAGGAGCTGACAGCCTTTACTTACTCGTCCTCTGTTTCTGAACCTACCTTATAATGGAATAGCCGACCGGGAAAGATCTCTGAACAACTTGCAGGAAAAGGTCGAGAAAAAGCTGTCAAACCTGGGTTTGGTAATCCACAACGAATTGAATGCTGTTGTCAGGAAGTGGGGGCTTTAGCCCCGGTGTACCAGAGTTTAGTACCCCGAGAAGGTAAGAAGCTAAGGGCTAAGAAGAAGCCGAAGTCCAATGAGACTAGGAGAAAGATCTGATCGAGCACCTTTCAGTTGCATGAAAAGACGGATCTTAAAGCTTCTAAACCGCGTTTTGGCTCCTTAGAAGGAAGGTCATTGTCTGGTGGCTTAACCCACGAGATCCATCTGAGAACACGCTGTGGATTGAGATCATTCATCGAACCAAAGGCAAGGCAGCACTCTCCCATGAGTTTTCTATGCCACTGCATCTGAGCAACACTAGGCAGAAAAGTACCCTCAATAACTTCCTTGTTACGTGAACACCACACAATCCAGCACCCAAGAACGAAGCTAAGAAGAGAAAGATGAGATATAGCAGGATCTAGCACATTAGTGATCACCCATTCTTCCAGCGTACTGCCAAAGAAAGACTCATCACAATCAGTACCCCGTAGCTTGAAGCTAAAATCCTTCGCCCACATGCAATCACGTAGGACATGGAGAGTAGTTTCCTGGGTCATACCACAGCGAGAGCACATCGGGGAATCAGCTATGCTACGCTCAAAACGTAGCGTATTGGTATGCAAGCGCTGCCAATTAACCAATCAAAGGAAAAACTTGAATTTCTGAGGGATAGGCAGCTTCCACAATCTCAACCAGCACTTTCTAGGATCTGGAGGATAGGGGACCCTTGAAAGAAATTCAAACCCCGGTTTCACTGAATACTTACCCGTAGTAGATTCACCCCATATGAGGATATCCTGAAAATCAAGGGAACGAGGCAACGGGACAGCTTGAATACTAGCCACAACCTCTCCTGGAAGATGAGTGCGCAAAGTGGACAGGTTCCATGCATGAAAATCTGAAAGAACATCAGCAACCTTCAAGTTCTGGTCATGCTCATCAATATTCGAAACTAAGTATCGAAGAGAAGTATCTCCAACCCACCTATCATACCAAAACGAAACCTGCCTACCATTACCAATCCTCCAAGCAAAACCATCCCGAAAATAAGGCATGGCATGCTGGATGGCTCGCCAACAAGGAGACGCAGCAGAATAAGCTCTACTATCCAGAACCAAGGAGCCAACACAATACTTACCACCCAAGACCTGAACCCAAGGTTGACCCTCCTTGGAAAACCAAGGACCAAAGCAACTTTCCAAGCAAGGCAATATTATTCTCCCGCGCCATACGTAAACCGAGACCCCCATGCTCTTAAGGCTGCAAACCGACTCCCAATTTAACAAATGAATACCCTTACGGTTCTCCATGGAATCCCAAAGAAAATTACGGCATAATCTATCAATCTCAGAGCATACCCCCGAGGGCAGCCAACAAGTTTGCATCGTGTACAAGGGGATAGTGGAGAGAGTGGTCTGAACTAAAGTGTGCCTACCAGCTTTATTCAACAGATTGGCCTTCCAACTTTGCAAGCGGGAGTGCATTTTATCCAACACATTCTCTTATAAGCAGCTTTGCTATTACAAGCATGCAAAGGAAGACCTAAGTAGGACCCCAAATCAGACGTAAAACGGAGACCGAAATGATGCTTGAGCAAGGCTTTATGAGCATGGGCAGTATACGGAGAAAGAAAAGCACGAGATTTCTGCTCATTAACAACCCTCTTTTCTTGCTGACGCTGCTGCCTCACAACCGGCATGCCCTCCACCTATTACTGTTGGTTTTTTAAGGTAACGGATCAGGAGCCGGAATGGATGGGATAGAATGAGGTAACAAATCTCTTCTTACCTGCTACTGCGATCAATCGGAGATTCTTTCAACCTTCTCGGAAAACCCTTACCCTTATCTTAAGGCTTCGTTCTTCTCTTGGGTTCAAGTAAGGGGCTTGCAAATGGAATTCATCCCCTTATTGGGCATTCCTAACGTCATGCCCTTGCATTCTTTATCGGGCTAAAGCCCTTATTCAAAGCCTTTTCGTTTCTAAGAGCTAGGCAAAGCCCTTTCTTAAACAAGAGTTTAGGGCAACTCGGCCACTCTCCCCTTTCCCGGCCAAGGCCCCCCTCTCTGGACTTCGAAGGGAGTCGTTAAAGAATAACGAACGACTAGGGCTTTGAACTCCCTTGGTAGGCAACCTACTGAATTGCGGCTACAGGCCAGCTAGGCTTTCGGTGAAACCCTCGTTCCTATAACGAGAAAACCCACTAGTTTTTCCAAGAAATTAGACTATCCTCTCCCCCAATGGACCCAAAGGCAAATGCCCCTTTCCCGGGCTAGATTGAAGCTAATAGAATATAACGATCAGAACAGGAATCACCCTAAACTATGGTTTGACAGCCTTTTCTCGACCTTTGAAACAACATTTGAGGAAGAGAAGGAGATAATCCAACTCTAAAGCATCCAGTCCGTAAGCCAATCATTGAATTCATGCCCCGATCTCTGCTATAGCGAGAAGAAGGAGTTCTTGCCCCGTCACCTTATTAAATAGGACACCTTTCTCGACGTTTGTTCAAGATCACCCTCTGAAACAACATTTGAGGAAGACTGCTATTAGTCCTCGCAGGCAGAATCTCCTTAATCGCCCTACATGCTGGAAACCTAATTCGATTCAAACCCTGTAAACTAACCTCTTAAAAGGTATATTACGTAGACAGAAGTCGAAAGGAAGGGAAGAGAGTCGTAAAGCCAAGAAAAGAGGAAGAAAGCCTAAAGCCATGAACTGGAATTGACAAAAGAAAGAGCAGCTCCAGGTGAACCAACTCTCTTCTGGAGTTAACTACCTATTCCTTCTCTTCTTTTCGGACTACTTTCTTTCTTGGGCAGCTAGGTGAGGGAAAGACGATTTCAGAAAGAAAACAGGAGAAGGAAGACTGATTCCCAACTTACTAAATAGGGTAGGGTTACGATCTAATCGCATTTTTTCCGTCGCCCTAAGTGTTAACGGGGGGAACCGGGTTATTAGGCAACAATGGTCAATATAAGAGTTCCGATGATGAGCTGCCTATCTCGCTGTGAAGCTTGCGCCTCTTTTCATTAAACTTCTATTTTCTGGACATGTTCTTCACATCCTCGATTCTAACTATAGGATAGAGTAGAACCGAAACACTCTGCTCTGTCAACGATATAGATAGAGTGGAAGTGAACCTAGAGAAAACCCAGAGGAGTTTGATAATGAAGAACGTTCCCGCTGCCCTATCTCTAGTGTAGTGGTGGTGTAGCGCGTTAAAGAGATCAGTCTCATCCATATCAATAACCAATATATCTGCTATGAGTGAATCTACTCTGGCTCGGGGTGAAACAACCACTGCGATTGCCTTTGACCATACCTTTACCTATGCCTATATTATCGAGTTTCGGATCCAGAGCGAGTAGTTTCTTCAGTAGAGCCGGTTGATTCCGGCGATTCTGTTGATGAAGCAGTCAATGAAGAAAGACATGATTGAGTCAGTCGAAGAAGCAGTCGATGATCAGTTCTCTACCGGGACAAAGAAGATGATCACCAGCAGAGAAAGCAATTCGAACTTCTTATCTTTCTTTTGTAAAAGCTAACCTAACGGTCTATCGCTACGCCCCTGTAACTAAGCTAAGGGTTAGAGTTAGTATACTGTTAGGTTAGTCGAAAGGAAGTCGTAAGGTAAAAGCTAACCTAACGGTCTATTTTGACCCTGTAACTTACCTAAAGGGGCCTAAGGGTAAGAAACGTTAGGGCTTTAGCCCGGTAAACGACTGATGTTTTAAACAATTTATTATACCGTAATTTTTGGCATCAATGAAATTACCGAAGGACAGTTCATTTCAAATGTCCAACTTTCATGAAAACCCGTGAAAAAAGGCATAAAGTCAATTACCTTAGCCAAGTGAACTCCCGATACTACTGCGGAAATTCGCTCTGTGTCTACCGCTTACAGCGCCTTCCCCTCCCTACTACGGTAACCTTCTTTTGCCATCTAGACCGACTCACCGCCCTTCTTTCGCGGTATACTTGAAATTTTTTTGAGTAGCGCGCTATTGCTATAGCTTAGGGCTTCTATCGCGTTGTTATAGCGGCTCTTCCTTCCCTTTCTCGCTGAGCAAGCAGGAGAAAGCAGAAAACCTCCAATAGTGGAATCTCTTTGCTTCACTTTTCTTCTCAACCGGGGAAGATACCCTTTGGAGCCATTCCTTAAGGGGGTTTTTCTGGGTTATATATTTCCTAGCCCTGCTAATCCTAATATAATTCCTTGAGGCAGTCTTAGTGGGAGCTTTCGTAAGAGCCTTCCTTGGAGGAGTCCCTGTACCTTAGGCTAGCGGATAAGCAATCAGGTAAGCGAGCGGGTAAGCTGTTACCCCCCAGTCCTAGGGTAAGCAAGCTCAATTACAGTACTACTTCCAGCGATCCACTTTCCTTTCCTGGTGGGGTCAGAACCTTTGAGCGTGGGATATGATCACAAGATTCAATTGAGTCCTCCTTATGAAGCATGCTTATCAGAGGTAGCATCTTGTCTAGTAAGAGTAAGAGATTGCCCTGGTAAGTCACATACCCCAGCTTATGTTATCCATAAACCGAGTAGAAGTATAACTGGAAGTCCCCCCATTCTTTGCCTCAGCCTGGGAAGCGTGAAAAAAGATCATTCATCCCTAAATCTCGCACTCAATCGAAAGCAGGTTTCCATACAGGGGTTCCCTACGAGGGTTCTGAGAGCTTGGGTGGGGCACTAGTTAGTTAGTTAGGTTCCCATGAAAGTAGCTTTCCAGCCGTTGGGAGCTCTATTAATCCAGCATGCATTTCCATTACGTACGCCTACAAGCCGTTTAGAGTCTTGAGGTAAGCCCCCCCTTATGCCTTTTAAGGAAAATGATAGGAAAACCTGTGCTTCGAAGGTGATAGCCAGAAGTCGCAGAGTCGGTTTTCGCTGATCCGCTGCTATATCTAGCCCTTTTCGGAGGATAGATTCTATTAAGAATTAAGACCCAAAGAGTCGTTGGCCGAACAGGAAGAGGATTTTTAGTTACCTACACATGCTTAGGGGGAAGATTTTAGATGGGTTTGAATTGCGCAAGGAATCGATTGAAGACTGAGCGAGTAGCAAAGCAGTTGCAAGCAAGTAGGAGTCCCAAACTAAGACTAACATAGTAACTGCTATTAATATTAACTCACCCCCTTTTGAACTCAATTCCTTAATTGTACTATTCAACCAAGTTCCCGAGGCTTATCCGAAGGAGAAAACGGTTCCTCATCCCTCGATATAAAGAAGTTTAGAAGGCAAGAATTATAAGCATTCGGGCCTCTAAAGCAAGATGAAAGTGTCCTGCTGGATAAGAAGACCTAAAAGACTAAAGAAAGGAGCGGAGCTGTAAAGGAGAGGGAATCCACCTTTCAACTGCCAACCATGGGAACTGACTTATGAATCTAACCTTTTTGAATAAACGTGAGAACCCCGTCGGGTTCAAATCCTTGCGATTCTTTCTGTGCGCCGGGGATAAAAAAACCTATAGGCGAGGGCTCAAACCTCAACCTCTTTACCCAGAAAGAAAATAGTAAACCGGGACTGTTGACCAACGACTGGGACTGGCTTTGCCTTCCCTATGCTAGCTTTCGTGCTCCCCTTTCCATGCCATCAAAAAAAGTGAATTCAAAGACGCGAAAATGACTAAGAAAATCTTTTATTTTTTAAACCTACTATTTTCAGTCTCGTTTGAATCGTTAGAACCTTAGGAAGGGAAGGAATGATAGTAAAGTTTCAGATCCTTAGTTCCTGCGGAGCACTTGTTCAGAGGGAAAGGCTGTAGGGAAGGCTCGCTTGCCGGTGAAGCGAAGCATTCCTAGGTCTAAGCCATAAGCTTTTTTCTTTACTTATGATTACTTAAAGGCAAATGAGAATCCTAAGCCATTTGGGAAATAGACTCACTATTCTATTCTCTTCCTCCAAGGAAAGCAGCATATTTAAGCAAGAGGTTCTCGTGGGATGGAGCTAGAGGTGACGTGGCAGAAAGAGATCTATTTCGCTAGCCCTACCATATATATAATAGGATTCCCAACGAATAGACACTCTCTTTAAGTAGTCCTTTCTTCTTTGAAGAAGTAGTGCTTTCCCATATGGATTGAAAGACTCAGGCTAATGGATTTCCCTTGACCCAGCTGGATTGACCGAAGATAGAGCATATTCTTAAGTGGAAGAATTGAGAGTACTCTTCCAAAAGCCTATTCAATAAAGTAGTAGTACATGTACAGGAGGAAAAAGGGTGGGTAATTTTTTTTGAATATGCTAGCTTGCCCTTGCCCGCTTGATCTCCTAAAAGGTAAAGAGATTGGCTTTCCTTTCTTGCTTGCCTTAAGACTTTTTTTCGGCGTAAGACTGGAGCGACATGGGTTTACCACAGGAACTAGATGCCTTTAGCACTCGTATACAAGCTGGATGGAAACTCCCCTTCTGCAAGACCGACTAGGGATGCAACCTATGGTAAAACCTCGAGAGAGGCTACGCCAGTATCAAAAAGTACTTTTTAGGAAAGCCACCAGCTATATCAAAAAGAAGGAAAGACGAGATTCTTTAAGAAAAGTTTCGCTTCGCTCTCAACCGCTACCACTAGCCGGAAAGGAAAGTAGGTTTCTTCTGAGCTTGCTTGCCGACAATTTGATCTGCGACACTTGTACCGCTCCGTGGGCTTCACTTCATGCTTACACCTGTTGGGCGGGGGCTTCACAATCCAGAACTTCTCTTTCTCAGCTCCTTCCTTGGAGTTAGCAGCGCAAGGGACAGAACTAAGGGATCCTTTCTTGACAACTTCCGCGAAAGATAGCACCGGAGCTCTCTTGTCCAATATAGGAGAAAAGATAGACGAAATCCCTCTTTTCTCTATGAAAGTACTTTTTCCAAGACTTCTTTCACTTTCAGTGCCTCGCTCCACCACCGCTTCTCTCCATTCTTTCTTGTCTCAAGGGGGCCTCATTCAATCTCGTATTGCAGAAAATCAAAGAATTTGAGGCTTCGGAAAAGATGCTCGCACAGGCATGGTCTTCCAGTCTACTCTTTTGAAGAGAGTCAAAGAACCCGCAATTCCGAGGGAAGGAGCCTCCTCGATTGACAAGCATAGCTTTGATAGCTGCTTTATTCGCCTGTGAACCAGGAATTGATTAAAAAATAGGAAGCGAGCCATAAGCAGTGATAGGCTCCCTACCATCCCTTTCTTTTCTTCTCCCCCCAACTTTATTCACTTCGCGGTAAACAGAGACTTTCCAATAGCCAGCACCTTTCAGCTTTCCAGTTTACCCAATCAACGCCCTCCATCCATCGGCAATCCGTGTACTCATTCTCTCTTATCCTCGCTACGCTCCTTCTTCTTATGTCTATCGCTACGCACCTTTCTTCTTCTTATCTTTCTTTTGTAAAAGCTAACCTTTAGGTTACAGGTCAAGTAAACGACTTCTGTAAGCGAAATAGAGTGTTTTATACCCTGACAAAAGACAAAGAAAGGGAAATAGGCTACGCCGCTTAAAAAGAGGTTTTCCAACAATCCAAATGGTCATAGAAAGAGCTTGCCTTCCTTTATAAATATATATTTATTATATATGATAATCTAAGGGTCGCCTAATCCCACAAGCGGATTAAACCCTTTTTATTTTAATAGTTAAAATGACTTTTACCTGGTGTAAAGGTATGAGTAATATTCTTAGGACTCATAGAACACCTTATTCATTCAACTGTCCTTTCAAGCAAGATTCGCAAGACAGTTAGAAAGAGAGGTATTCCTTCGCAGTTGAAATTATTCCTACTCCTGCTTGCTTTGCTTCCGCTGCACTATAGGGAAAGCCCGGGGGAAAACCCACCACTATGGGAGAACCCCCATCAGTAGGAACCTAGGAAGACTTGGTTCTTTCGTCGTTGGACCTGTCTGGCTAACGTTCATATGTCCCTAAAGCCCCAAGGTAGCCATCTCTTTGGCAGGATGTACTAGGGTAGCTGTCCCTTGTCCTAACCCACGGAGCGGTAAGGAGCGCAGCCTTCTACTACCATGGACGAGGATACGCTAAGGCAACGTCCAGTTGGCTGCCCTTAGACAAGAAAAGCTAAGGCAACGCCTAGTTGGCCGAGCAAGGCTAAGGAGCGCAGCTCCGTCCTAAGGCAACTTTGGTTGAATTCTAGAGACAGGTTAGTCAACCTTCCTTCTACTACTACCTCTTACTAGAGAGAGAAAGAGCGTTGGAACTTGCGTCAGTTGAGTTTACGAGACTAAGGAACGAAGCTGCTTTGCTGAGTTTACGAAGCGAAGGCAGAAGTCAGCTTGACTGAGCATAAGCGGGGAGCAAAAAGTGTTTGGTTTTCTTTTTGGCGTGAGACGTTCCCCAACTCTTTGATTGACCGCCCCCGCCTGATCATTCAATTGATTTTATTTTTTTGAATGGGAAAGGTCATTTTTCCTTGAGGAATATAATAACGAACGGAGAAAGAAAACGAAACATCGTTCGAGTGGGGGCTCATCAGACCCCGCCCCGAGAAAGCATGACCAAGGAATAATGGGATTCTATACCACACGACCGACCCCTAAAGGAATAGGCCTAGCCACCTCGTAACAACTGTATATCATAAACAAAGTAGGTTTCTGCTACGCTTTGGCTCGTTCCGTGCTTATGCATTCTACTCGCTGTCTACTCCACTCGTCACCACTGGTTCTATGAATTTTCGATTTTTTTTTTAAGGATCATTCTTTCTATACGATACGATGCCCCCGTACACGAAATAAGTAGCAAACGGGGGACAAAGGTTAGCTATCAGAACCTGGCCCGTCCTGGAACATTGGCCCAACGAAGTTTAGACAGTTCAATCAGGAACCACCCCATTTCGGGAATAGAGAACACACTTTATAGATCCATCCAATGTGCCTTTTGCTGAGCGTAACGGGAGGCCCTTCTACCTCTCGTTTGCTTCTCATTCTTAATTATTATTTCATTAAAGAAAAACGGGGACCCCACGGAGCGGTGCCTATGTCTTCGCTTCTTTCCATGTTGTGTTGAGGGGAATATGGATCAAGTGACATCGTTTCTTTCTTGGGCGGATAGACATGAAATGTCCAAGAAAGAAAAGAGGCGATCTTATTCGTTAAAAGAAGATTCTTCATCTTCCTTCATCTGTTCAGCACTGACTGTTTGAGGGATTCATTCACTGTTGAGGGAGTGGAGTGGACCGATCACCGGACCTGGTTCCAACCCGGTCTGCCCTGCCTCAGCCAACTATCTCCTTAACACCTCACCCGAGCGATCTAGACCACTCGACATGTGATATATAATATCCCTCGTGTCTCCTACAGCCTACTTGTTCCCCTAGGGGAAGGAGCTCTAGTTCTATGTAAGGCAAGCCAGTCTCTATCTGTGTTACCCGTGACTCACTGTTAGAAAAACTGTTCCGTGACAGATTCGATTCTAGGCTACTGTCTTTCTGTAAGGAAAGCTAGTGTCATATGGATATATACTTCCCCAAGCAATAGCGAGCGAAGCCGGCAAGCAAGAGATAGAGGCGAGCCCCGTCGATCGACTCTCGCCCTGAAGCGAGCAAAGCAATTAGCCGTGTTCCGGTAACATGGAACAAGATTTCAAGACACTGTTCTCGCTCCGCTTTGCTTCCCGTTGGTCACCTCTCACACCTCTTAGTCGAGCTACCAAGCTATTCTACCCTCTCGCTACGCTCGAGCTTCCGCTGGTCGCCTCTCGTTATCACTCGAGTCACCGCTTACGCCCCTCTCCTGTAAGTCTTTCTATTTAAAGCGAGCTGCTTCACTCCTCTCAAAATATCTTAAGAGAAGAAAGATCTACGCTACAAAAAAAGGAGCGAGCGGAGAGTCAAGTTAATATCTTGAAATCAGCTTCGATATAAGTTGGATGGATAGTTTTTTAGGTCAAAAAAAGCAGGGAGACGGAAATGGCCGTTACTTATAACTTACGTAATGAGATGAAGGAAACAATATTCTATAAAGCATCAAGCTAGGCATGCTTACCTGACTCTCGGGCTTTCTTGCCCATTTGAAGTTGAAGATTTCCGAGCATTTGAACAAAGAGGAAAGGAGCCTATTAGTAGTAAAGAAACCTCTTACTCTTCATCCAGATGCCAGTCACTCTTAAGGGAGTGTAAAGGGTACAACCAACTGGAAGAGAAAATGAAAGGGAAAAGACCGCTGTAGGACGGAAGCTATACAGCGGAGAAGAATCCACTCCGGGTCGGAGGAGCGCCTTTTAGTAGAAGAAAAAGACAAGTAGATATCGGCAAAGATAGATAAGGGGATCAGCACTATGAGATAAAAAAAGACGGGCGGTATGTCCAGCACTAACGGTATGTCTCCTTCCATTACGACCATCATACATAAGACTTTGGGCCTTACGGAGCGCCAACAAGTAGTGGGATACTACCGGTGGGCCCGTAGATGTAGGAAGGCGGCCTGCCTGCTAACCGAACTGCGTAACAAAAGCTACTCCTTGTTGGTTTAAGATAGGTCTTGGTCCGATTCACCTATGTCAAACCAGACGGGTCGTTCGTTCGTGTGGTTCGGAACGCTCAGGATTTCTTGATCTCGATTGATTCGATGCGTCGTAGATAGAATGGAGTCAGCTGTTTACAGAGCGTCTTCGACTCGCATGTGTTAAGCATATAGAGAAAGTAGCATGATGGGAGCTTCTTAGCGCTTAGGCCACCACCTTTATCTGATATTACCGTGGGAAGAGAATCAATTCATTCCGATCGGGCTTTTCCTGGTAAATGTCGGAGATTGCCGGATATGAGCTTCTAGTAGCCCTGCTTCCAACTGCGCTTATTCCGACCGTGGCAAGAGATTCTTAATCTTAAACGGATCCATTTATTTCACTCGTCTCCGCACCAATGCGCTCACTCCTGGGAAAAGCATGCCATGAATGACTCTTGCCCTCGGCTCACTTCTCCTCTTATTCTTCTTTTTCACATGAGACCCTGAGTTCAGAGTTGAAGGGCTGAAATCACTTGTGAAAGTGGAGGGATTTACTGGTTTCACACAAAAGCCAGGAATGAGATAACTCGATCCATTGGGGAGTAGTTTTCCTTTAGGCCGATTTTGATCCCCCATCTACGTATACATAAATGTTGAAAGCTAAGAGTCTTTCCTGGTAGGAGGTGCTGTAAGCAATTCAGTCTTGAAGTGACTTTCTAGTTTCATTCCCAGAAAGTATACCTCTATTCCCCTTACGTTTATGTTCTGCCTAGCCGCAAACTAGTTGTCCCGCTAGTGGGATTCATTGTAAGAGGAGAAACTGGTAAAAATATATATAGATAGTCTCTATCGGCCGTTTTACTACCTTATTCTTATTGGCTGGCCTATTTGATTTTTACCCTATTGACTCATATGGAGAAGGACTGGCACTTTCCGGAGAGCTTACCTTAGCACAGGCTTATAAAAGGCCTTTGCTATTGCTATTGAAGGAGAATGCGGAAGGAATCCTATCTCCAAAAGCAACTCAAATTGTAACTGGATCTGGGGAAGGGGAAATAGCACTCGCTGGAAGGGACGACTACTGCAATAACAAGTGCTGATACTATCTTTATTATCCCCGGGAAAGTCAAGGGTCCGAAGGAGACGAATCTGCTATCCTAAAATTAAGCTAACATGCCTAGATAGAGCACTATTCATTAGAATAGCCCCTTACATAATATCTAGCTAAGAAGGAGTCCCCCGGAGAAGGAATGGAAGGCGATTTAACATAAATTCCGGTGAGAAGCACTTCAACTACAACTTCTAATATATCTCACACTGTATAGCTTGTTCTCTAACCTTTACTCGTACTTTATAACTTTCTTGCCCTTCCTTTCGAGAGAGAAAGAAGAGGTCTATTTTTACCTGCTTGCCTAAGCTTTTTGTCTAACCCGACGTAAGGCACGTGCCTAATAAACTATCTTCATTTTGTCTTTCGAACTGCCACTGTTTTTCAAACTCACCTGCTTATTATACTAACTAACTTAAGTTAGATAATTCGATTAACTCATATAAACTTTCTTTCCTCCTTAAATCATTAAAGGAGATAATTAAAAGACTAGCCTTTTCCCCTTACTCCAGCAGGAAATTTGCAACTAATCCCCTCATAAACAACCCTTACTGCATCAGTCAATTAGAAAGTAGTCCACTCATATGGGACAGCAGCTCAAACTGGATCGAAAGAAGAAAGACAGGAATTTGAAAAAGCTAGCTTGATAAGATCCAACTTTCTTTACACTGGCTGGCTACACTCACTGACTTCCCTAATCTCCCTCCCCCTGTCGTGTCGGTATTTAATACGTACCTCTCTTAATCTGAAGTAGCGAAAATAGCCCTGATCAAGGTGCGTGCGGAAGAAATGCTTGCTCTCAGCTTTATGTTAGCAAGACTCCGTTGCTATTGGACTTGGCTAGTAAGCCAAGATAAGATGGAAGAAGTCTTAACTAAGCCAAAACAAAAGGCTAGCGAACGAGGAGAAAAATCAGCTCTTGTTTGGTTCTATCTTAATATAAAGAAGAAGATCCCACGGGCGCATCTGTATTTATTTACTAGGCTCTTCCTTGCCTTGGAAAAGATCACAATGTTTATTCCTTCAACATAGGTAATGCCGACAGTGGCAAGAGCTTCTTCTTAAATTAAAGAAGATCTGCTGCGCTTATGCCTTCAAACCCGAAAACAGTGGTTATTACGACACCAGGTGAAATAGCTGCTTTTTCTTCTCTTCCTCCCTCCTCACTGGCAGGGCAACAGAAAGATAACCAAGAGAGTACCCCCTGTAACGTAAATAGAGGGCATAGCACTAAGCTTTCTTCTACGGGGTTCTATAAACCACTGATACTCAGGTTTTATCACTGGATCATGGATTTACCTTGCCTGAAAGCTTTCCAAAAAAGTAAAGATACTGGCTTGACTTGCTAGCTTCCACTGCGGATATACTTTTTGACTTAGGATTGCTATTTGAGGGCGGGGAATAATCCAACTATTCTTAATAGCCTGCTATGCACCCTTGCTTTCTGCCTATTCCCCTAGTTCTAAGGAATTTTTCTAAGCTAGCTTTCTAACTATCTTGCTTTTGCGGGACTGCTTGAAAAGTTGTTTGCTTGCTCACTGCTTTACGAAAGCGCTTATCTTAAGACTGCCTTCAAGGCCTTACCACTAGAGGGGGAAGGGATCAAAGAAGGAAAGAATCAAGGGGCCAAGGTTCAAAGCTCAGTTTGCTGTTAACAACTATAGTATCGGGAAACCTCCGGGCAAAGGAAAATATCCCCTCAAATCTTTAACCTCCTTACAGCGGTAGCTCGCGAAATACCTATATCATCTGCTTAATATAATAAAGTAAGCTCGGCCCACCCTCGAAGGGAAAAACTGGCCTGCCAAACTTCATCGAAAGAAAGGCCAACTGGAAATGCAACCCTTGGCATGACAGGAAGAAGACGGGGGTGGATTTTTTTGCTCTAACTGGATGTGAGCATGGGAATTGCGTTTCCGAGCAGAGGGCGGAGAGTAATTTGGTGTTGCAGGATTGATGACCGGGAAAGGGTTGATAATTTGTTGGTTTGTTTTAGCTTGGTATGAATGAACATATTTTAGATATATAATATCAGAATCTCGCCATACTGCACGAGCAGTTGAGTACAGTACTATCATGCCTTGGCTCCTGACTCGCTAAGAGACTAAGCCGACAAAGGCACTGTTTCGCCTACCGACACCGCTCGCTAACCGCTTACCTTCTGTTACCCTTCAATTGGCAGGCCTTGGCTGAGTTTTAGAGGTTAGTTACACATCTATCTCACTTGTAACTACCTTACATCCACCTTTTCGGCTTAGGTTACTCAGTTCCCTGCCCGGGTTTTGGCTTTTCCTTGGCCTTCGGAAAGCAAAAAGTGCTTCGCGGATTTGCTTTCTCAGAGAACTGGGCTTCGCGCTGAGCTTATACTCAGAATTTGAAGATAGGTCTGCGCGCTTCGCTTGCTTGCCTTCCTAGAATCAGAGGAAATGAAGGGGGATAAAACTAGTTTCATCAGGAAAGTCCTACCTCCATTCGATACAGCTGCGGGGAAGAAGTTAGATCTCTAGGCGAGAAGAAAATGATAGCTAGAAAGCCTGTTTTCTTGAGGATCTTTAGAAAAGAATCAAGCCATTAGAATACCCTAAAATCTTAGGCAATCAGGTAATTAGTATTGGTATTGAAATTGGTAAATATATATATTGTTTATTGTTCTTGTTTTTAAATAGAGTATAAAGAAGTACTTTTTTATTCACTGACCGCTGGGACAGATCTTATTTGAAAGAAAGTTAGCAACCGTTGGCTTGCAGGACCGAGACCGTACTACTGGACTGGCTGACTGGGCTGGCTACTCTCTGTGCTCCCCGCTCCCAGCTGCTATAGGAAGAAAGCAAGGCCAGAGTGAGGGTTAACTGATTTAAGGGGTTCCAGGCTCCAGGCTTAAGAGCCGAATTAGCCATTGGGATTGGTGTACAGACAAGACTGATTTAGATTCGCGCAGAACCCCTTCTTTCAATGTCTTGCAATAAATGCAATAAAAGAATACGCTCTTTCGACAGAGAAGTGAACGACTCCGATCTGCTGTTTTTGCCCCTATGTCTTCCTAGGCCGTCTAGCGGGCCATTAGCTTTACAGTTTAGCAGACCTACCCGCCTTGGAAGCTTTCGATTCTTTCCATGTAGGCTAGTGGTGGATGCCGGTCTATCGGTTAGTGGGAGAAGTCGTAGAAGTGGCCATTTCCCTTAGTCCGTCAAGCCTGTACTATATCCTAAAACAGTTCATTACGTAAGCATAACGTCTAGTGGTCGATTCGTTCTAAGTCTTCGATTTGGCCCGAAGTGATGAATCAATCCATCCTTCTTTACGGTACCGTAGGCTTTCCCACCTCTATCTTATTAAACTAGCTATCGTTCTACCATTGTTCTATAGTATGGTAATCCTTTTACTAACTCCAGCTCAAGATCTCCTTCGTTCGTGGTGGCTGGCTTTTCTTTTTGCTTTATTGTGGATTTTGGTAATGTAATATAGGTAATTTTAAATAGATAAAGGAACCGGAATGAATTACTTTGAGTAGGCGATGACTGACAGGCTGATACGATTTTCCTCACTTACACCTCAATCAAGGTGCGAGGCGAAAAAAAATTACTTGCTTCGGGAAAAGAGGGAAAAAGGATCCAGTCAAGGAAAAAGCATTGCACCCTACTAATACGATCGATACCGAAATGGTGAAAGAACTCAAGCCCCATCCCCTCGATCTATTTACCGACTGAAGGCAATGGCCCTTAATAAGTGAAGCGATAGGCGAATGGTTCTACAACAGCAAGCACATGAACTCGCTCTCATAGACAGACATTGAAATCGAAAAAGTTTTAGAAAACCTGGGATTTTTGGAATCACTCCCAATCCGCTTTTTCTCATCTTTAACCTCCACTCTAGACTAAGGAGAAAGAGAGGCATAAGATTGCTTCTTCTGAGGGACAGTATAATAGGGAAGCCCCGCTTTTAGGGGAATGCTCTTGGTCCGCTTTCGATGTGGTCAATTCAGTCCTAGCTGTCCGGTCTGCTTGTCTGAAAAGAATTCCATTCCTAACAAGTAGTCAAATCGTGGAAGGTACTTCTAAAGGTGTGAGCGAGCAAGCTTATGTGCCGCCATGGGCATATGCTTTATTCGTAGTCGTCTAAGGTTCGCGGGTGGTATCACCATTGACGATTGATTAGAGCATTTTATCCTCCATCCGAAATGCGGATTCAATAAGTATATGAAGTGGCAACAATCACTCTAAAAAGAGATATGGATACAAGAGCTCCTAATGGAAGACTTACCGAATCTGGATGCCGCATTTATTCAACTAAGAATTCTCTTCTTGAGACACCTTCCTCCAGGATAAGTAAACCTTGCCTTAGGTCAATCCCTTTTTGAACAACCTCTTCTGATTCACTTCCCTCACCACCAGCAGCTTCTATTTAGTCTCATCAGCTTTGGCGAATCCTATCGTAGTTGTTCAGCTGGCCGTCGAATCATATGCCGAGCATTTCCACTACGGATATCTGTCTGTGTCAGCATCTCTTCCAACTACCATGTCGATTCTAGCTTAAGCGGATGAAACTGACCTTCAATAAAGCCCCTTTTTCAGTCTTTGCCTGTGCTTCAAAAGGGGAGCTTGGAACTATGCCTCCGGGCCTTGGTCTATTATCTATTATATTCATAACCGATGCTGGAATTTCTATCCTTACGAACCAGCCTTGGCATATCTTCCTTCTCAGAACAGAACCCGGTTCACCTTTCTAATTACGTATGATATTATAGTGTCTTGTTTCCTGCTCTTCTAGTAAAGAAATTTTACTACATTAATCAACTTAGGAAAGAAGAAAAGACTTAGATAGCCACTATCTTGAAAAAATAACTTTAGCTTCCTATTATTGATATTGCATAGTCTCGATTTAGGAGAAATGTTGCTAAATAGTTTGTTGTGTCGAAAAATCGCGGGTAAAAGATCTTTACTATATAAAGAACTTGAATCAAAGCATCGAGAAAGAAAATGTAATTCGAAACCTGGCCCAGCCTTAGTTCTGATGAAATGATTCTTACTTAAAGTCCTGGTGCAAAGCCTAGCTCAGATAGAGCCAGCCCATGGAGCGCACCCTAGCCCATCATAGAGTCCAAGAGCCATAGATAGACCCCAAGAGTCCTCCCAATATCTTCTCACCTTGTGCTTGGGCCATGAGCTGTTGGGAATCTTGGACAATAGGCGTAGGCTCCTTCGCTAGCTTCCTTTCCTTTGGTTCTTTCTACTTCTTTTTGTCTAAAGACAGACTAGTCGCTATGCTATTTCTGTTCCCTTCTCCCCATTCCCTTCTTTGCTTTCGGGCGAAGTCAGTCTCTTTCTTTTGCTCCATTCCCTTCCTCGCCCTAAAGCCGGAGAGATTGGCCGGCAAGGTCTTCTTCCTTACTTGCACCTGGCTCAAGGCGAGAACGAGTGAAAACCCGGAAATCGTAGAAAAAGAAAGATAAGACGCAGGGACCCAGAAATCTCTGACTTTCAGATCCCAAGTGAGATGAAAGGCCTTACTCTTGCCGGAATGGAATAAGCACTAGACCGAGTTCGGTCAGATCAATAGTTGGCTTGGGGCAGGGGAAGAGGGGCATAGCCAATTAACATTAGATTGATCTTTCTCCTTTCTTTCTCGGGTAGCAATGAAGGTAGGCAGAGTGGATTAGCAGATCGAAGTGCAAGAGCTGAGCTGCCAAACGAACATTGGGCAGATTTCCATTGTGAGCCAGGAAAAAAATATACCTCATTATTTAAATGAGAAGTCCTTCTAAGCCTGGTGTCGTGTAACCTCTCTACGAATAGAAAGGGTAGTGGGAAGGTGCGGGGATTTGCTTTTGCAAAGATCTCTTTCAGGCCTATAACTACCTGTCCTCGACCAAGCCATTCAATCAATGCTTTCGGGTTTAAGAATCCTATAAAACTCTTCCAAGAGCCCCTTGCCTTTTCGCATCGAGTCTGATAGGGAAGAAATTAGAGCAAAGCCACTTCACTTATGAGTGAGCGGATAAGACTCTTAACTAACCTAAAATGGTAGCTATCCTTTGTGCATTTAGCCATTCCTATATCCCAACCTTTCTTTGACGCTCTTGTGGTATTAGCTTAGGGACCTCTCCACCCATTGGTCTTCTGGAGACTAGAATCTTAATCTCTAAAATGGTAAATCAAACGAATGACTTTCGTAATATCCCCCTCCCACTGCTTAAAGAAAGATTTCCATAGAGACGACTGCTACTTGATACAGACAGGGGACAACTCTTTTTCAAAGGATGACCCATAATAGGTTATGAAATAAAAGAAAAAGATAGAAGGGTTCACAGGCAGGTATACAAGAAAGATCGACCTTTCTTTCGCCTGTGATATGGGCTTTCGATTTGTTATTATGGAGTCGGACTCTTTGGCTTGTCTCCATTGCCTTTATTCGAGTAACTTTCATAATCATCCTTCTTCAACTATCATCCAGGCTTGTAGAGATCTTTTGGCGCGGGATTGTCATTGCATCTGTCAACACACACATCGGGAGGGAGAAGCTGGCTGCCTCTTCTCTTGGCCATCGTGGAACTCGTCTATGACCCAGAGATCATAGTGATTTTGAGCACTCGTGAAGTCGTTCTTCCTCGACTCGAGCTGGCTTAATAGAATAGATATTACGAACCTTTTGCATGAAAGAGAACATGAGGTTTCGTACTCGGGCTGCCGTAGACGAAGAAGCTGCTTTTTTTGGATTGGCCTTTGAAAGCATAATTGGCATGCGATCCAATCGAGGATTCTCCTTTATTTTCTCGAAGCCTTACTCTTCAGGAGTCTCCTCTTTATAATATAACCTGCTTGAGTCTCTCCGCTAGAGTGGCTTGGAACGGTTTCATGTGTTGGACATCCTAAAAGATGTTCCTTAGAAGGTTATAAGACTTTTCAAACATTCCAATTTTTTCCTTTTTAACTTTCAGAAAACCAAGGAGGTCAACGTGCAATGGGTGTAATCACTCTCGATCTCGACATTCAAGAAAGGCTTTCTAATCAATTGTCATAGATGCCCCGACTTCCTCTAATTTTTTTGAAGGCCTTGGCTACACAGATATGGAGTAGTTCCGTAAAAAAAGCATAAGTGCTTTCAAGATTAGAAAGACGGGGGGAAAAAACGCGTTATGGCAGATATTCAACCATTTACTGTGACAGAATCCTTTTAAGCATAGTCTCAATTTGACGATTTTGCTCACGAACCTGCAGATCGAAAGACTGCTGAAAAACATCAATCAAGGCTAAATAACAGGTTCGATTCACGATCGAGCCAGAACTTACACCTTAATCTTAATTGCGAAAAGAAATCGCCAAAGAACTAGCTTAAGATGAGGAATCATCTGCACAAAAGAATTTGACGGTTTGATGTTCAGGATCAACCTTTGAAGAAAAACCTACCTAAACAAAGTAGATTTTATGTCCTGGATGGGATGAACCGGTTAGTTGCCCGAGTGAAACGGAACGCTCTTCATTCGCAGGCAGTTACGGGGGGCTTTGCTTTTAGCTGTTAGCCTTTCTTTTATAGCTAGCCGACAAAGGTCGAACTATCTGACTTCTTTATTGAAAGGAGATAACTAACTGGCACCTTACGAAGTAGTATACTTATTTTGAGTAGTAGTAGGAGGCTTCACATACTCTTACTACTCTAGAGATAGGATAGCACCCCTTATCCCGAAGTTACGAAGATTAACAGTTATTTGACGCCGGGAGGTGACCCGGTCAAGCGCTGAAGCTGAGTATAGAGCTATGGCTCACGCCGCATGTGAACTAATGTGGCTCAATAATCTCCTAACTGAGATTAGAGTCAAGGGGTGTTAACCTATGGAAATGCATTTTCAAAATCAGGCGGCTATCCATATATCCTCTAATCAAGTCTTTCATGAGCGCACGAAGCATATTTCAGTGGCCCTATATGGACTTCATTCGGTAAAAGTATCCGCTTTCTCCTTCAAAAGATTGGTTGAATCTCATTATACCACTAATAGCCGTCCCCCCGTTGTTTGACCTAAACAGCCAATCAAGCCCTTACGCTCTAACCATTAATGCTTCTTTCGAGGAAGACCTGCCGCCTTACTTAGTGAAGTAAGGCACACTTCCCAAGAAAGAGCAAGGAGCTAAACCAACGATAACAACATGCATCTCTAACTATACATAACCGCATTCACAGAGGGGGGAGGGTCGCCCTAATTAGTCAGTTTCGGCAGCGAGGAAGGAAAGAAGAAGAGGCAGGGATAAATACGTCAGTGAAGTTCTGACTCTTAAAGATCTAGCCGACCGCTTCGACTGTGATCCTTTCAACCTTCATTTCCTAGGTTCCGTCATCGTGTCATCTTTGGCTCGAATCTAGTCTGGATCGATTGGTTAGTGGATGGACAGACTAAACGCTTGGCCTGATAAATAATGTCACCTAAATATTCAACTTAGGATTGGTCCTCTCGTGGTATCACTCTTGGACTGTCCAGTTCCGATCATTTCTTTCTTACATATCCGGAGTCTGTTCTCCTAACCCTATTCGAAGCTCATTTCTGACCTTCCCTCTCGACAGGGCTAGAGGAATTCATTCTCTCGTACTTGAACTGCTGTAGACAAGAAGTTCAAGCCCTAGGGAAAAGCGTAGCGTAGCGTAACGAAGCGCTTCTTGTTCCTTCGGTTAAGACAGCCTATGTTCTAATATGATATTGAATCTGTTGAGTTCTTATCCCACTTGACTTGAAGGACTGTTGACAGGGTTAGGGTCATGTCACTCGGATAGGAAGGAATGGACGGGCAGCTTAGACTCTTCCCCGCCTCGAGGGCGGCTCTTCTGACTTCGGTTGGAGGGAAAGATTCTTTTGGAATTGAAGATAGGGTTGACTTGCTTTCTTTGTCTTTTACTTGCTGAGTTGAGTAGAGTAGTTGATTAGTTCAAGACTGGACAGGACTTTCCTTCCGACAACCAAGTCAAGTGTGAAGCAGACTTCATCATCTCATCTCTGCGCACTGTCTCGTCTGCTTCGCTCCTCTCCCTAGAGGGCCGGAAAACCCTTTTTCTATGGTATGGGGAAGGAAGCTGAAACCACCATTCGAATAAAGGGCGGGGGGTGCCCCTATTTGTATGCGCATTCACACGACGGGCATGTTCCAAGATCTCCCGCAACGAGAACCTAACACATGGTTTATTGATAGTAAGCTGATTCAAAAAATGGATCATAGGTTGGTTGAATATTTAGTTCCGCTTAGGCTACGTGTTCTGTTCACGCGCTACTAAGCCGCACACAGGATCTTAGACAGGTTTCGTCCCCTTTCGGGAACACCTTCTTACTAGTAGGGGCTAAGCCTGATGCAAATATACCGAAAAAAGAAGATATCTATGGTCGATTCTACGAAGAGTAGATTCGCCCCTTATGTTATGGCTCGTCTCGCGCTTAGTCACTCGCGGGATTCGGATAGGGGAGCAGCAAGTCTTTTCTGAAAAAACTCGCAGTTCTCCCCTTTATCTAAAAAAGAGATATATTTTTTATATACTAACTCTTTGGTTGGATCGGACAGGGACTTCTAAAAAGATCTTTCCACTCATTCATCATACTCAAAGTCGAAGTCACGGCATGGGGGGCTCGGAAAAATAACGAGAATCGGTGTCGTGATGGTGCTACGAGATGGCGATTTATCGTATAGAAGAATAGATCCGCGGACCTATTGATTGACCATAGATGCGAACCGATCGACTGCTATCTAAGAGAAGATAAGTAGTTCTTCTATCGTTCAAGGGCAAGGGGAGAAGATGTAGCGGCTTGCCTAGATCTCGTATTTCCCACGTAGTCCGTCGGTCAAACCAACGATTCTCTTCTCAAAGTAATAGAGAGATTCTTTTTCTGGTATGTAACTCCGCGAGCTAGGAGCGCATCATCGGGGCAGGGCGAAAACGAACATAGGATCAGCATCATGGCCCTTTTCTTCTTTCTTTTGTTTGTGTCCGGTCCGTTGTGTGTGTTTTTTTTTTAAGGCTTATCCGGGCTCTGGGGCATCCCTTTCCTCTTCTTTCTTTTGCTGCTGATCTCACATCGAGAGCAGCTCCTTCTTGTTCAGGGTCATCAGATGAGAGATCTTCCTCCGACTCCGAGAAATCGGTCAAGCGGGAGGCTACCCTCGACTCACCTCTCTATCTATAAAAATCCCTCCCCAGAGGAGAGCAGAAGCTCCAGGATGAGTATGTCCTGGATTCCCGGATTCATTCTCGTCCTGATCCACCATGGAATTTTCGGAATCTACAAAAACATTCTAGGAGAGGGCTCGTAATGATCTTCTCAAAGATCAAAAGGTGCTGAAGTGGCAGGATAGGAGGGGATCTTTAGGTTTTTGTGAAAGGGATGCTCTTAGCATGTTATTGCTGAAAA